TGAGTATACCGAATTAGTATAGCTATCCTTCCTATGGCACAGCAATCCAGTTTGGCTTGGTCCCGAAACAGAATTCCCTTTTTTTCTTCTTTGTCCCTTGTTTATAGGGAAACTACATGCTATTCAAGGCATCAATAGAAACCCTAATTTTTGGGGTCCTACTTAAGGTTTGGATAAAGAATTTAGAAAGGATATTCTCATATTGACGCAATACAAGGATAAGTATATGCGAAATCTATCCCTTTTTAGTTAAAAGTTTTATTCCAATCCAACGTTTCCCTTTAAGGAATTTAATTGGTTAGCATAAAATAATATCTAATAAATAGAAAATGGAATCGTACATAATTCGTTATGAAGGAAACGGAATATATTCTTTGAAGAATCAAGATTCGTAATCAATACTGTCTTGTTTGTTGGATTAGGTCTAACTTTCTTAACCAAACTGCAAGCATGTAACTTTACGAGATGAAATAGGGAAAGACAGACGATAGAACTTAAAAGAAAAAGATAATTGAAGTAACTCGTCTTCGAATCAACTTTGGTTGGGGTTCGAAAAATGAATAAATAAAAATAAAGTAAATTCAAGGAAGAACTTTCCCTTTTTCAGGGGGGCCTTCGGGAGTCGTGGAATGGTTTTCTTCTCCTCTTATTCCATATGGAATATAATGAGTTAAAATAAGAAGGAATAGGGGACGGCGATTTGTTCCAAAAACAAGATTAAATCCTATTGAAAAAGAAATAATCTGAAATAGAAAGAACTTTTTCAAAATTCCATTCTTTATTTATCTTTTATTCCAAAATTCCCCAAAAATCCAATTTCATTTTTCAATGGGTTTAGATGATCTAGTTTTTAATATTATTACTTTACTTAACTGACAGATTCCACAATAAATCTCTTGATTCGGAATTAGGGACTCATGTCCCTTCTGATGAATCGATTTTCTTTTACACTTCTGTATCTCGCTCCATCTTGTTTTTTAGTATTATCTAAAATAACCGATGAATTATGAATTTTCCATAACTTAGGTAAATGCTTTACCAACATATGTAGTGTAGTAAAAAAAAATGGAATTTAACCCCTTCATGCTTACTATAACCAGTTATTTCGGTTTTCTACTGGCTGCTTTAACTATAACCCCAGCTCTATTTATTGGCTTGAACAAGATACGTCTTATTTGAAATGAATTGAATGAATAACTCAGAAAATAAGAATCTTTCTTTTGGATTCCTGGTATTATAGGACCCTTTTCCACACTAATTACCAATTCTTTTCTTGATCATTGAGATTCGTGGATAATTTAGACTATTATTTAGAGATAGATCGTACCTCTTTTTTTATCCCCTCGAACAAATTGAAATGATTGAAGTTTTTCTATTTGGAATCGTCTTAGGCCTAATTCCTATTACTTTAGCGGGATTATTCGTGACTGCGTATTTGCAATACAGGCGTGGGGATCAGTTGGATTTTTAATTGAGTAATATTTATTTTTTGATTGGCCTCCTCCAGACTAGAGAGGAGGTCAAATTGGAGTTGTAATTCTACTTTGTTTTTTTAAGTAATTTACTCTGTTTCGACATAAGATAGATGGAATCACGCTCTGTAGGATTTGAACCTACGACATCGGGTTTTGGAGACCCGCGTTCTACCAAACTGAACTAAGAGCGCTTTCAAAAAGAAAATCCTTTTCTACTCCTAACGTGTCTCACGTACGTATAGTATCCACAAATTCCAGTTATATCCACTTTATCTCCCCGCTACTGCCCATAAAGAAGAGAGAGGTAATAGGTAGGGATGACAGGATTTGAACCTGTGACATTTTGTACCCAAAACAAACGCGCTACCAAGCTGCGCTACATCCCTTTTCCAAATTGTTGTACAATGTCATTGTACACAATTCCTTTCTTGTTTTCCACATCGTAATTTTCTTCTATTTCTCTATCTATATAGAACTTTCTTGTCATTTCTTGTTTTTGGTCTCATATAATCAAGGAAAAGGAAGGGTATATATCTAAAATCAAGTTGAATTTAACCTATAAAAGAAAGATTACTAAGGAATAGTAATGTATAGGAAGAAGGGGTCATCTTTTTCTTTTTTAGGGATAGGGAAATCTCGTCTATATGGTTCATTCTATATATATATATATATATAGAATTATTTTATTTTTGTTTTTAGTTGGTACTTTACCCTAAATAAAGAAATAGTATAGGAAGAAGGGTACGATCTTTTTCTTTTTTAGGTTAGTAGGAAAGTACTCGTCTATATGGTTCTATCTATATATATATATATATATAGAATATTTATTTGTTTTTAGTTTGGAATTTCCCCTAAATAAAGAAATACAAACGATCTTGGGCAAGAGTATCTGATCATATATGTATTCCAATAAGGAAGGAGGATTTTCAATGCGGGATATAAAAACATATCTCTCTGTAGCACCCGTGCTAAGTACTCTATGGTTTGGGGCTTTAGCAGGTTTATTGATAGAAATTAATCGTTTATTCCCAGATGCTTTGTCATTCCCTTTTTTTTAATTCTAGTTATTCCTATGCGAGAGATAGAATTCTTCGTGACATGACGAAAATTTTCTTTCAATCCTTTTTTAGTCTACGAAGCAAAAAGAAAGAAAAGATGGATTGGGTTGAACCTCAGAGTCATCAAAAATTTTGTAAATCGCATTTTGGAAGAAAACATAAATTTAATGAAAAGTGGTATCCAAGCTAAGTCAGGCCTCACAAATCCGAGCACAGAAAGAGGCTGGCTAGGGCGGAGCTTGCTACTTAAATGAAAGGATTTCGAAGCAAAATCCTTGCTAATTCGACAAGGATTGTATTCTTTAATTATTTCTCCATTTTATATTCTATTGGATTTTATTCGTCTTTTTCGGATCCAATATAGAAGAATAAAAAAACAGGTATAAGACTTAAGTTAAGTCGATCCAAAAAGGAAAGGAGGTTCATGGCCAAGGGCAAAGATGTTAGAATCAGAGTGATTTTGGAATGTATCAATTGTGTTCGAAAGGGTATCAATAAGGAATCGACGGGGATTTCTAGATATAGTACTCAAAAGAATCGCCACAATACACCTGGACAATTAGAATTAAGAAAATTTTGTCGTTATTGCCGCAAGCATACGACTCATAATGAAATAAAGAAATAGGGGCATCGTGTTTTTGATTTTTCTAAAGAACAGAAAGAGTAAGAATTTCTTATTTAATATATTTAATATATAGAACATAGATAGAATACAAAATACAAATCAACCCATCTGATTTTAGGTAGATATTATTTCATATGTATGGAGGTTTTTTTATATATACTATATAAAATAAATCAAATAATATATGGACCAAAGAAAGACTACTTCTTCTGGATCCTAAATTAATAAAATAAAGAAATCCATTTTTTTTTTTTCAAATTTTTAAATAAGGAATAAATCATGTATATATCTAAACAACCTTTTCGTAAATCTAAGCAACCTTTTCGTAAATTCAAACAACCTTTTCATAAATCCAAGCAATCTTTTCGTAAATTCAAACAACCTTTTCGTAAATCCAAACAACCTTTTCGTAGGCGTTCCCGAATTGGTCCGGGGGATCAAATTGATTATAGAAACATGAGTTTAATTAATCGATTTATTAGTGAACAAGGAAAAATATTATCCAGACGAATAAATAGATTAACCTTGAAACAACAACGATTAATTACTCTTGCTATAAAACAGGCTCGTATTTTATCTTTCTTACCATTTCGTAACTATGAGAATGAGAAGCAATTTCAAGCCCAGTCAATTTCAATAATTACCGGTCCTAGACACAGAAAAAATAGACATATTCCTCAATTAACACAAAAATTCAATTCCAATCGAAATTTAAGAAACTCCAACCAGAATTTAAGAAACTCCAACCAGAATTTAAGAAACAACAATCGGAACTTAAGCTCCGATTGTTGATGTTTTATTCGAAAAGGTCAGACTCATATATAAATAAAGTAATCCAGTTTAGATTCTTGTGTTTGTTATAAGAAAAGAAAGAAAAATGGGAAAAAAGAAATAATAAGAAAAGAAAGAAAAAAGGGAAAAAGAAATAGTTTTTTTATTTATTGCAACACGCTCGTTGATTCCTACCACTTAATCTTAATTTATTGTATCTTCCCGGAGTTCCCTCTCCGGGAATTCGGTTTTAATTATTCCTGTATATTACTTTTTTATTCCTTTAATTGATGGTCTTTATTTTGTTGGAAATCGTGTAAAGATTATTTTGATTTAATACAGCTACTTGCGCAAGCATTTTACGATTAAGAATCAATTCCTTTTTGTACAGATTGTGTATTAATTTACTATAACTATCGAATACTTTATATATCCGTGTTGCAGCGTTTATCCGAGTGATCCACAAACGACGAAAATCCCTCTTTTGCCTGCCTCTATCTCGATGAGAAGAAACAAAAGCTCTTCTTACTTGTTGAGTAATCATTCGATTAAGTCTTAAATGAGCCCCCCTAAAGTTTGAGGCAAATGAACGCATTTTTGTTCGTCGTCTCCGAGCTATATATCCTCGCGGAACTCTGGTCATTGTATAAAATTAACCTTAATGAATAACTAATGATTTCTCTTCTTTTAACCGTTCTTTTTCCCATTAATAACAAAACAGATTATTCCGATATATAAAATAGTAATTCCAATGGCTTTTGCTACTATAACCTTCCCAACCACGATTTTTTATTTTACCCTCTTCAGTTATTTCACGTAGAAATAACAAATTCTAACGATACTAAAAAAACCGTGGGTTCCATCGTTTCTATGGTTTCCTTTTAAACGGTGAGGCCCTCTCTATACACCGGAGCCCTTTCTTTCATCAAAAGGTATTGGGAACTTGTATAGTTCCCATTCTTTGGCTCTACCTATCCATTCCATTATAGAGTAAATCGCTCTTTTCACAATAAATAAGAGTTATTCATACAGTGACGGTATTTAATTATGAAAGTTGGCTAAGTAGCTGACCCTTTAGTCCGTTCTTTTAAGATAAAGGAGCATAAGCCTTTTCTTTTTATTACTACTACTATTTCCTCCGCTTAATCGATAACCATTTGCTACCAATGGGGGAATTGCTTCTTCCAATCTCGACGATTGGATTTGCACCAAAGGAAACCATAAATTCCATATACCGTAGAAATCTAGGAGAGAGAAGCTCTATCCTATTCATTGGTACCGATCATGGATATTTCAAAAATTGTCTTATTTGTTGGAATTCATGATCTGAACGAGTCGCACATACACCCTAGCACATGTTCCTCGACGCTGAGGACATCCCTTAAGCGCGGGCGTTTTTCTAGCATTTCGTATTGGCTGTCTTGCATTTCTAATAAGTTGTTTAACCGTTGGCATGTCGTATGTATATAGAAAAAATGGATTGGTTTAGATCGATCTTAACCTGATGATTCATCATCATGAAGTATTTCTATTTTCTATAAAATCGCATAAAACCCGAATTTAGGTTTGAAATAAATTTACAAGAAATTCAGCCACTACCAATCCTTAAACATTTCTGGAAACCATACGGGATCAGTATCGCAGTGCTCGTCAATCATTTCATCCCCTACAATATCGACAAGTCCATAAGCTTTGGCTTCGTCTGCTGACATAAAAACATCCCTTTCCATGTCTTCGGATACAACCCAAAAAGGCTTGCCAGTTCTTAGCGCATAAATCCTTGTGATCATTTCGCGAACTTTGTGTAACTCTTCCACTTCTAGTAAAAATTCTGGTGTTCTTGCCCGATAATAAGCACTAGCAGGTTGGTGAAGCATAATTCTAGCGTGAGGGAATGCTATACGTTTAGTGGGTTCTCCTCCAAGCAGAATGAAGGAGGCCATGGACGCGGCTATTCCGAGGCATATTGTATATATATCTGGTGTCACCGTTTGCATCGTATCAAAAATCGCCATTCCTGAGATTAGCCACCCGCCGGGGGAGTTTATAAACAAAAAAATATCGCTAATTCCATCTTCTATACTGAGATATACCATGAGACCTGTAATATGATTCGTGATCTCGCAACGAATCTCTTGACCTAAAAAAAGTGTCCTTTCTCGATACATAACATTGTATAAGTCAACCCAAGTCGCTTCTTCATCTCCGGGAATCCGGTAAGGTACTTTTGGAACACCAATGGGCATATTAGATTAATATTATTAGATTTAAGTAAGAAAACTACACTTTAATATGGAAACTTAAGAATGGAAGAGAAAGAATCCACAGTTTATTATCTTCATTTTTTTCTTATTCTATAAGAATACTATAGATTCTATTAATACATAGATTGAAATGATACATAGATTGAAAAATTATACATATAAGGAAGGTAAGACAGATTGAATAAAGAAAAAGGGATCCGTGATTCGAATGATAAACAAAGAGGGATTAGGGATCTATTATTCGTTTTTTGAAATAGCCCAAGCTACCCATTGCATATTGGCACTTATCGAGTATAGAATAGATCTGCTTCTCTTTCTTCTTACAAACAGAATTGACTTCTTATTTTTAATGGAATGAAATAAATATTCACGCTTTCTGACACAGAATGCCCTAGAAGGGTTAGGTACATAGGATATGGATAGTCTTTTCCAATGCGATAAAATAAAACGACATCGTGTCTATTTTTCTTTGCTAAAGGGGTATTTCCATGGGTTTGCCTTGGTATCGTGTTCATACTGTCGTATTGAATGATCCCGGTCGATTGCTTGCGGTGCATATAATGCATACAGCTCTAGTTTCTGGTTGGGCTGGCTCGATGGCTTTATACGAATTAGCGGTTTTTGATCCCTCTGATCCAGTTCTGGATCCCATGTGGAGACAAGGTATGTTCGTCATCCCCTTCATGACTCGTTTAGGAATAACCAATTCGTGGGGTGGTTGGAGTATTTCAGGAGGAACTATAACGAATCCAGGTATTTGGAGTTATGAAGGTGTGGCAGGTGCGCATATTGTCTTTTCTGGCTTGTGTTTCTTGGCAGCTATCTGGCATTGGGTATATTGGGACCTAGAAATATTCTGTGATGAGCGAACGGGAAAACCTTCTTTGGATTTGCCCAAGATCTTTGGAATTCATTTATTTCTTGCGGGGGTGGCTTGTTTTGGCTTTGGTGCATTTCATGTAACCGGTTTGTATGGTCCTGGGATATGGGTGTCCGATCCTTATGGACTAACTGGAAAAGTACAAGCTGTAAATCCTGCGTGGGGCGCAGAAGGTTTTGACCCTTTCGTTCCGGGAGGAATAGCGTCGCATCATATTGCTGCGGGTACATTGGGCATATTAGCGGGCCTATTCCATCTTAGTGTCCGTCCGCCTCAACGTCTATACAAAGGATTACGTATGGGCAATATTGAAACTGTACTTTCCAGTAGTATCGCTGCTGTTTTTTTTGCAGCTTTCGTAGTTGCCGGAACTATGTGGTATGGATCAGCAACTACCCCAATCGAATTATTTGGACCTACTCGTTATCAGTGGGATCAGGGATACTTTCAACAAGAAATATATCGAAGAGTTAGCGATGGGTTAGCCGAAAATCTGAGTTTATCAGAAGCTTGGTCTAAAATTCCCGAAAAATTAGCTTTTTATGATTATATTGGTAATAATCCGGCAAAGGGGGGATTATTCAGAGCAGGCTCAATGGACAATGGGGATGGAATTGCTGTTGGATGGTTAGGACATCCCGTCTTTAGAGATAAAGAGGGGCGCGAGCTTTTTGTACGCCGTATGCCTACTTTTTTTGAAACATTTCCGGTAGTTTTGGTAGATGAGGAGGGAATTGTGAGAGCGGACGTTCCTTTTAGAAGAGCAGAATCCAAATATAGCGTTGAACAAGTAGGCGTAACGGTGGAGTTCTATGGTGGCGAACTTAATGGAGTAAGTTATTCTGATCCTGCTACTGTAAAAAAATATGCGAGGCGGGCCCAATTAGGAGAAATTTTTGAATTAGATCGAGCTACTTTGAAATCAGATGGTGTTTTTCGCAGCAGTCCAAGGGGTTGGTTTACTTTTGGTCATGCTACCTTTGCTTTGCTCTTCTTTTTCGGACACATTTGGCATGGCGCTCGAACCTTGTTCCGAGATGTTTTTGCTGGTATTGATCCAGACTTGGATGCTCAAGTGGAATTTGGAACATTCCAAAAAGTTGGGGATCCAACTACAAGGAGACAGACAGTCTGATACCACATTGCTACGGTATCTTTCGCCTCTCTTTTTTGATTTGACATGGGAAAAATCCCCTGTCCTTTCTTTATAAAAGACTCTTTTTCTTTTTTTATATGGGAAATGATCCCAAATGACAAGTGAATAGGTGTGGAAGTTATAATTGTAAATAAACCACGATCAAATCTATGGAAGCATTGGTTTATACGTTCCTTTTAGTTTCGACTTTAGGGATAATTTTTTTCGCTATCTTCTTCCGAGAACCCCCTAAAGTTCCCACTAAAAAATGAAATAATTTAATTGAAGTAAGAAGTCTCCCATCTGGGAGACTTCTTACTTCAATTAGTCTCCATGTTCTTCGAATGGATCTCTTAATTGTTGAGAGGGTTGCCCAAACGCGGTATATAAGGCATACCCAGTAAAGCTTACAAGTAAACCAGATATGGAGATGGCGACTAAAGTTGCTGTTTCCATTTTTATAGAATTTCAAGATTACAATGGATCTATGAAAAGATCGTGTATTTACAACTACAACGGAATAGTATACAAAGTCAACAACAATGATTAAATAGAATTTATGGCTACACAAACCGTTGAAGATAGTTCTAGAGCCAGGCCAAAACGAACTGGCGCAGGTAGTTTATTGAAACCCTTGAATTCGGAATATGGGAAAGTAGCTCCGGGTTGGGGGACTACTCCTTTTATGGGGGTTGCAATGGCTTTATTCGCGATATTCCTATCTATCATTTTAGAAATTTATAATTCTTCTGTTTTACTGGACGGAATTTTAATGAATTAGGTTTCTACTAACTAAAACTATGAAGTCATAGTTTTTCCATCCAAAAAAGGGTCTTTCTGCTTTAAGCTCCACATTTCTAGACATTCAGGTAGTTCGACCGTGGATTTTTTTGTTTTGGTATCTCTGGAATATGAGTGTGTGACTTGTTAGAATTGATCCTATTGATAATACATAGAAAGCGCCTGTTCTCTCTATCAAGATGATTCTAATTCGTCGGATATTATTTATTCTAGTATCTGGAACACGAAATACATAGAGTGGATCAAGAAAAAAAAAAGGAACTATGATTCATACTCACTATTTAGGCCTCGTAACCAGACTCAAAAAAATGAAAGTAGTTCTTAATAAAAAAAGAACTTTTCTTCCTTCCAATTTTGTTTGCCCAAAAGACTACTTTTTTTTTCTCTCGATTTTGTCGAGTTATTACACCAATTCAATAAATGATCATCAAGCGGTTCTTATTCGAAGAACCCTTGCCCTTTGTTTAGCTTGAGAATCCATCATCGTGGCTCTAGTATGAATCTAAGGTTTTAATTGAACTGATTCATAGGATCGCAACAAGATAATTTCTATTAGAAAACCACTATAAATTTTTATTTTTTCCTAGTAAAATAAAATAAATAAAAAATAGGGAAGAGAAAAGTCAAGAGGCCTCTAATGATCAACATAAGGGAAAGAAAGACAGATGAGCCAACTTGAGATTTTTTGGCATTATCATCACAAAGAAGAAATTCTGGATTTTTCTTATTTAATATCTTCAAGGCAAATTGATATAGTCCCGTGGCTGATGAAGTTTTGCACTTTTTTTTTCTAATATCCGTGTTGAAAATTTGTGTGTTTATGCTTGAGCCGTACGAGATGAAATTTTCATATACGGTTCTCGGAGGGGGAGTCGGGCGAGTTACCTATCTCAATAAAGTATATGATTGGTTTGAGGAACGTCTTGAGATTCAGGCAATTGCGGATGATATAACTAGTAAATACGTTCCTCCTCATGTCAACATATTTTATTGTTTAGGGGGAATTACACTTACTTGTTTTTTAGTACAAGTTGCTACGGGTTTTGCTATGACTTTTTACTACCGACCAACCGTTACAGAGGCTTTTTCCTCCGTTCAATATATAATGACGGAGGCCAACTTTGGCTGGTTAATCCGATCAGTTCATCGATGGTCAGCAAGTATGATGGTTCTAATGATGATCCTGCACGTATTTCGTGTGTATCTCACAGGTGGATTTAAAAAACCCCGGGAATTAACTTGGGTCACAGGTGTGGTTTTGGCTGTATTGACTGCATCATTTGGTGTAACCGGTTATTCTTTACCTTGGGATCAAATCGGTTATTGGGCAGTCAAAATTGTGACAGGTGTACCTGAAGCGATTCCGGTAATAGGTTCCCCTTTAGTGGAGTTATTACGTGGAAGTGCTAGTGTGGGTCAATCCACTTTGACTCGTTTTTATAGTTTACATACCTTTGTACTGCCTCTGCTTACTGCCGTATTTATGTTAATGCACTTTCCAATGATACGTAAGCAAGGTATTTCTGGTCCTTTATAGGAAAGGCATATCATAGAAAATAGGAATTCTCATATATCATATCGGGTAGGTTGTGGTATTTCATTGCTACAAACATGGGTTATTGTAAAATAAGACATGTCATTTGGATACTTCTCTTCAACTCTGAAGTATTTTACAGTTGAAGTTAATTTTACGAAAGAAAATAAGGCGGATTATGGGAGTGTGTGACTTGAATTATTGATTTGGCCGTGCAGATAGAGAATTAGATCTGCCACATTAGAATTCACGACCAAAGGTGTCTCCGCATCCAATCAATACGTAAGTCCCCTATCTAGGAAGGATAGGCTGGTTCACTCGAGGAGAATATTTTCTATGATCATACCCCAACCATGTCATCCATGAACAGGCTCCGTAAGATCCCGTAGAGTATAAATGGAATAAGTCATGTGATATGATCCAATTCTATTTCTATATTTATTACACTTACTTTTTATTTATTATAGTATGGAAATGCATTCATTTTCTTTGCATCAATTTCGACCCGCAATATTATCGGAGTAAAAGAAGGGATCTAAGGAAGAAAGTAGGCTAAACTTTTAAATTTTTTATTAGTAACAAGTAAATACTTTGTTTGGACGTAAAAAACTTGCGATATTGAGGGGATAAACACCAACTAATCAAGAGACAATCCACAAAGCAATTGATCATGATCAAATTTGTAAGCCCACTTGGATATTGAGCATTTATGCATAAGAATAGGATTCTTTTCAATGAGTAGTTATAGGCGCAACTTTGGAAAAGATAATCTGATAAAGCTTTTCTTACCTTGAGTCATTGAGTCATTATATAACCTATTCCATTGTTGTGGATCCTCCACGGTCTTATTTCTTTTCTTTCATTCTTGCTCGAGCCGGATGATGAAAAATTCTCATGTCCGGTTCCGTTGGGGGATGGATCCTAAAGAATTCACCTATCCCAATAACAAAGAAACCTGACTTAAATGATCCTGTATTAAGAGCAAAATTAGCTAAAGGGATGGGGCATAATTATTATGGGGAACCCGCATGGCCCAACGATCTTTTATACATTTTTCCAGTAGTAATTCTAGGTACTATTGCATGTAATGTAGGTTTAGCGGTTCTAGAGCCGTCAATGATTGGTGAGCCGGCGGATCCGTTTGCAACTCCTCTGGAAATATTACCCGAGTGGTACTTCTTTCCCGTATTTCAAATACTTCGTACAGTACCCAATAAGTTATTGGGCGTTCTCTTAATGGTTTCTGTGCCAACAGGCTTATTAACAGTACCCTTTCTAGAGAATGTCAATAAATTCCAAAATCCATTTCGTCGCCCAGTAGCTACAACCATTTTTTTAATCGGTACTGTAGTAGCTCTTTGGTTAGGTATTGGAGCAACATTACCCATTGATAAATCCTTAACTTTAGGTCTTTTTTAGGGATTTTTCAGGTTGATTCATTCAACCATGAAGTCCCCTGCATGGGTATCTAGGAAATAGTTACTTCCAAGTGAATCTTCCCTAGATACCCAAAATCCATTTTATTATGATCCATTTCGCGAAAATATAGATTGTGCTAAAGATGCAAAATTGTTTTCTTTTTTCTTTTTATTCTAACTCGAAAAGAAAAAGAGGAAAAAATTGTAATGGATTTAAAGCGAGAACTTGTTCTTAGGTAAATCAATTGGGAGATGCTTCTCTAGAGTGGCCCACATAAGTTTTTCATCTTCCATACGAAAGCTGTCAATTCTCATAAGATCTTCTTCAGTCTTACTCAAAAGGTCCAATAGTGTATGTATATTGGCCCTTTTGAGACAATTATACATTCTAGAAGGCAATTCTAATTGATCAATAAAAATGCAATTCAATGGAATTCCTTTTTTGTTTTTCTTTAGATTAGTGAATCTTTTTTGAAAGGCTAAAAGGGGTGGAGTAAACCTGGTTTGATTTTCTTCGAAACTAGCGCCTTCTTCCTCTGCGTGTAGAAAAGGAAGAAATAAATCAATCAAATTACGAGAAGCTTCATAAAGCGCTTCTTTAGGGGTTAAACTTCCATTCGTCCATATTTCGAGAAAAAGTATCTCGTTTTTTTCATTTCCATTCCCGCAAGAAAAAATACTATAATTCACATTTCGAACAGGCATGGATACAGCATCTATAGGATAACTTCCATCTTGAGAGTTCTTTCTGAGTTCCGTATGATATCCGCGATCTCTCTTGATCTGTAACTCAATACAGAAGTCAATGGGGTCTTTCAAGTTAGCTATAGGTTGTGTCGTATCCACGATTTCTACGGAAGGCGGTAAGATTATATCTTGAGCGGTTATGTATCTAGGACCTTTGACGCAAATGGATGCGTCTCTAACTCCATAGAGATTACTTCTCAATACAATTTCTTTCAAATTTAGTAAAATTTCTTGTATGGATTCTTCAATACCTACTATTGTAGAATATTCGTGTGGCACGTTCAAAAATTTTGCGCGTGTGATACATGTTCCTTCTATTTCTCCAAGTAAAGCTCTTCGCAAGGCAATACCAACAGTATCCGCTTGACCTTTTCTAAGTGGGGACAGAATGAAACGACCATAATAAAGACGCTTACTATCTACTCTTGATTCAACACACTTCCACTGTAGTGTTTGGGTGGATCCTGTTACCTCCTCTCGAATCATAATAGACTAGTATTTATTTGATCATTGAATCGTTTATTTCTCTTGAAAGCGGTTTAATTCTTTTACAGACGTCTTTTTTTAGGAGGTCGACATCCATTATGCGGCATAGGTGTTACATCGCGTATACAACTTAAGCGTACACCACTTTTAGCAATGGCTCGTAATGCAGCATCTCTTCCGCTACCAGCCCCTTTTACCATAACTTCTGCTCGTTGCAAACCCACTGTACGAATAGCATCTACTGCTGTTCTTTGGCCGGCATAGGGTGATGCTTTTCTTGAGCTTTTGAATCCACAAGTACCTGCGGAGGACCAGAAAACCACCCGACCTTGCGGGTCGGTAACAGTTATAATGGTATTGTTGAAACTGACTTGAACATGAATAACCCCTTTTGTTATTCTACGTGCACTCTTCCGTAAACTAAAACGGGCATTCCTACGCAAACCAATACGCACTTTCTTACGTGAACCTATTTTTGGTATAGCTTTTGTCATATTTTATTATCTCATACATAAATATGAGTTAGAAATAACAAAAAGAAAAAAGATACAAAGATATCCGTTTCAGGGTGAAATATATCCTTTACTTTCATTTTTTGATTCGGAATTTGGACATTTCCGTGGGTACTTTTTTTTTATTTTTTAGAAAGGAAAGCTCCTTTTTCGAAAGATTACCCCTGTCTTTGTTTATGCTTCGGATTGGAACAAATGACTCTAATTCGCCCACGCCTACGAATCAGTCGACACTTTGTACAAATTTTACGAACGGAAGCTCTTATTTTCATATTTAGGTATTCCTTTCTTAAACGATGAATCTACTCTTTGGGAAAAAATAAGCCTCTTGACTTAAATTTTGAAATTTGGAATTGATTTTCCTAGAAAAAACAAATCCTTTCAATCTTTGGTATCCTTCAAATCTTCAGTATCTTTCGAGTCTTCGGTACGCTTCGAATCCTTATGGGGAAGTCTATAAATTATACGCCCCTTGCTTGAATCATAACGACTTACTTCAATTTTGACCCTATCCCCCATCAGTATTCGTATAGAACTAGACCGGATTTTTCCTGAAATATAGCCTAGGATGATGTTGTCATTCTCTAAGCGAACTCTGAACATTCCGTTGGGTAGGGCTTCCGTAACTAAACCTTCGAAAGTAACTTTTGCTTCTCTCGGGTTTTTTTTTTCTCTCCTATTTTTTTTTTCTGTCATACTATTTTCTCCTATTTTTCTATTTGGATTTTCAAAATAGGAAATTCGAGATAGAATTCGGGTACTATAGGCGGGGCCTTTACCATATATAACATAAGACTTCTCCCCCAATTCTGTTTAGTCGAGCTTCTCGATCTGTCATTATACCATGAGAAGTAGAAAGAATAGCAATTCCCATTCCGCCCAAAACCTTAGGAATTCCTGGATAGTTAGCATAAATTCGTAAGCCTGGTCGGCTGATACGCTTTAAAAAGGTTCTAGTTCTATATATTCCCTTTCTATTCTTTCTCTTTTGATGTCGCAAAGTTGAAACCAAGAAATATCTGCTACTTTCTTGATGTTTCCGAACACTTTCAATAAAACCTTCTCGTAGAAGTATTTTAACAATGTTTTCGGTAATATTTGTGGATACTACTCGAACAGTTCCTTTTTTACTCATGTCTGCGTTTCTTATAGAGGTTAGTAAATCAGCAATAGTGTCCTTGCCCATAAGACTCTAATTCTAGGTTCCTCCTAATTTTTAGATAATCAACATGTTTTCCTTTTTCTTTTAATTTTGGATTTTAAAGCATATACGTAAAACACAATCTACTAATTTTTTCTTTGATCTATATCTCGTCTACTAGTATTTATAATACTTCAGGAGCTAATGAAACTATTTTAGTAAAATTCAATTCTCTCAGTTCCTCAGCAATCGCGCCAAAAACTCGAGTTCCTTTTGGATTTCCTTTTTGATCAATGATAACTGCTGCATTGTCATCATAGCGTATTATTATACCGTCTTCACATTTGAATTCCTTACATGTACGTACAATTACAGCTCGAATTACTTCGGATCTTTCTAGAGGCATTTGGGGTACTGCGTCTTTGATTACAGCAACAATAATATCACCAATACGAGCATATCGCTGATTACCTGCAGCTCCTATGACTCGAATACACATCAATTTTCGAGCTCCACTGTTATCCGCTACATTTAAAAGGGTCTGAGGTTGAATCATATTATTTGGATTTCAATTTGTTATTTCACTGCAAAGAAAAGAAATATTGTCTTGCCAGAAGGAAAAACAGGTGTTTTTTATCTTCAATACTCTTTTGGGGGGTTCTATATCTCTAATCTAATAAATTGGCTTCGTATGGGCATTTTACTGGCAGCTATGGAGATAGCTGCTCTAGCTACAGTTTCAGATATTCCGCTCATTTCATAAAGTATTCGACCAGGTTTAACAACGGCTACCCAATATTCGGGGGATCCCTTTCCTGAGCCCATACGTGTTTCGGTGGGTCTTAGTGTAACCGGTTTGTCGGGAAATATACGTACCCATAGTTTTCCGCCACGACGTGCATATCGTGTCATTGCTCTTCGTCCTGCTTCTATCTGTCTCGCTGTAATCCAAGCGGGTTCAAGTACTTGAAGAGCATATCTACCAAAACAAATACGATTGCCTCGGCAGGATTTTCCCTTCATTCTTCCTCTATGTTGTTTACGAAATCTAGTTCTTTTGGGGTTATAGTCGATGGTTCTTTTTTAGTTCCATCTCTACTGCAAAACTGGACATGAGAGTTTCTTCTCATCCAGCTCCTCGCGAATGAAATGAGAAAGCATGCAAATTTTTCAAATTCCATAATATTCAAAAATATTACGGATAGATACACATCAATATATAATAGAATAGGTTTTTTTTTGAATTTCTTAAAGTAGAAAAATATATAGTTAAGAAAGAAGATCTAGAATATAGTAAAATTCTATATTTTGGATAATGTAATCTATCTTTTTTATAAGGAATATCCTTATTTTTAACCTTATTGAATCATAGTTTTTAACCTTATTGAATCATAGTTAAAGTATTCTAATCCAATAAAGATTTCGCGGGCGAATATTTACTCTTTCTTGTCTTATTTGTTAATTTATAACCTTACCAAATAAAGCAATTTTTTTGGTTTGTTCCGCCATCCCACCCAATGAAGTATTAGGATTCTTTTCAATAAAATCAATCCTATGCAGTCATAGGTTTTGTCGTTCCCACAGCTTCTCCTTTAATGGTTAGGTTTGAATCCTGCAATGGAGCTTCCAAACTTTCCGAGTTAATTTTCTCAGTTTTATTAACTTGGGCTGCTCTTTATTATTGCTTTAAATTTTTATTTTTTGTTTCACAAAACTACGATTTTGCATTTTCTCTTATTTTTATTATTTTATTATATTGATGCTTTATCACATTGCCTTTTATGATGTAATTCATAGACCATACATATTGGAATCTTATATCTTTCTTATTCTTCTTCCTTCTACCTATCATCCCTCCTTTTATCCACATCCCTTTAGTTTTCTTTCACAACCTAGAATCTGGTTTCTTTTTTAGAGAAATAAAAATGCAGTTGCTACAACTATATGATAGATCTACTCATTTATGATAGATGTATTTATTCACATAGTGACTGTTTCTTAGTTAGGATCTCGACAATACGAAGCAATAGGTTGGTTATTAGTTAATTTTCTATAATTACTAAGTTTTTTTATTTTTAGTAGGGTTCGGTCAATTTTTTTTTTGAATTTCCATTTTTGACCCTAAAGAAAAAACTAACGAGTCACACACTAAGCATAGCAATTATATTAAAAGATTTATCAATTTTCATTAAATCTTATAGAAAGAGGGATAATTTCTTCTTTTTTCGGGGATTTTTAGAAAAATAAGGTTCTTGTCTTTTTTATTCTATTACTGGCCAGAATGAGAAGACAAGGTTAGGTTAGTTATTCTTCTTCTACGAATATCCAAATTTTTACACCTAATACTCCATAGATAGTTCGAATTGGATAGCAGCAATAATCAATTTTAGCGCGAATTGTTTGGAGGGGAAGTCTACCCTTTTTGATGCATTCGGCACGTGCAATTTCTTTCCCTCCTAGACGGCCCGCAATTTTTATTTTGACTCCCTTTATATCTGCTTTTTTAGTTAATTCAATGGCTTTTTTCATTGCCTTTCGGAATGAAACTCTATTTTTTAATTGGAAAGCTATATATTCTGCAAGAATGTTAGGTTGTCTATAAGGTTCTTTAACTTTTTCGATAGCAATATTAAGTCTCTGATTTACAGAATTCACTTCCTTTTGGATATCTTTCTCTAATTCTTCGATTGCTCCTTTTTTCTTTAATAAATTGGGAAATCCTATATGGATTATAACGTGAATTGTATCGATTTCTTTTTGAATTTCTATATGTGTAATTACTTCGGAACTTGCGTCTGATTCTATTTTTCTATTTGAGCTTTTTTTCCTATTCTTTTGTATATAGTTCTTGATACAATTCCGTATTTTTTTATCTTCTTGTAGACCTTCTGAATAATTTTTTGGTTGTGCGAACCAAAAGGAATGGTGATTTTGGGTTGTACCAAGTCTGAAACCGAGTGGATTTATTTTTTGTCCCATATTTTTCTATTCTATTTTTTTTTTTACTGGGAATCGAAATCTTAAGTTGATCTAAAGGTTATTTAGATTTCTTTACTATATTTAGTACAATTGTTATATGACACATGGTTTTTTTTATAGGATAACCACGTCCTCGAGCTCGAGGTCTGAATTTTTTCATAATGGTGCTCCTACTCACTTCAGCTTTTGTTATGAATAAATTAGCTTTGTCGAAATCCCTATAATGAGTAGCATTTGCTGCTGCCGAATAAACCAACTTTAAGATAGGATAAGATGCTCGATAAGGCATGAGGTTCAGTATCATAATGGTTTCCTCGTAGTAACGCCAGCGAATCTCATCAAGAACTCTTTGTGCTTTAAAAACAGACATATGTATGCGTTTTTGTGCTTTGAAAACCCGTTCGAACTTAAGGAGACGATCAGTTGGAACTTTTCTTGCGAGTTTCCGTAGCCCGTTCCTTTTCTTCTTTATCCTAGGGGTATACTTTACCAATTTGAAACTTGTCATAAATAAGGTTATTCCCCGCCTACCTTTCTTTATTTGAATCCTATAAATTTTGTTTATTCTGAATCTTTCTATTCTGAATTCAGTTAACGACGAGATTTAGTATCCTTTCTTGCACTTTCATAACTCGTGAAATGCCGAGTAGGCACGAATTCCCCCAATTTGCGACCTACCATAGGATTTGTTATGTAAATAGGTATATGTTCCTTTCCATTATGAATCGCGATTGTATGGCCAACCATTGCGGGTAGAATGCTAGATGCCCGGGACCACGTTACTATTGTTTCTTTCTCCTCCTTCATATTGACCTTTTCCATTTTTATCAATAAATGACGAGCTACAAAAGGATTCGTTTTTTTTCGTGTCACAGCTGATTACTCCTTTTTTTCATTTTAAAGAGTGGCATCCTATGTCCACTATCTCGATCGAGGTATGGAGGTCAGAATAAATAGAATAATGATGAGTGGAAAAAAGAGAAAATCCTTTAGCTGGATAAGGGGCGGATGTAGCCAAGTGGATCAAGGCAGTGGATTGTGAATCCACCATGCGCGGGTTCAATTCCCGTCGTTCGCCCATCGGATTATTGCAATGCAATTTTCCATATTCCTAGTTACGTATTTACTTACGGCGACGAAGAATAAAACTATCACTATATTTTTTCCTTTTCCTAGTTCTTCTTCCAAGCGCAGGATAACCCCAAGGAGTTGTGGGTTTTTTTCTACCAATGGGGGCTTTCCCTTCACCGCCCCCATGGGGGTGGTCCACAGGGTTCATAACTACCCCTCTTACTACGGGGCGTTTACCTAGCCAACACTTAGATCCGGCTCTACCCAAACTTTTTTGGTTCACCCCAACATTACCCACTTGTCCGACTGTTGCTAAGCAGTTTTGGGATACCAAACGGACCTCCCCAGATGGTAATCTTAAAGTGGCCAATTTACCCTCTTTTGCAATCAGTTTCGCTACAGCACCTGCTGCTCTAGCTAATTGCCCACCCCTTCCACGTGTGATTTCTATGTTATGTATGGCCGTGCCTAAGGGCATATCGGTTGAAGTAGATTCTTCTTTTTTCTCAAAAAACCCCTTCCCAAACTGTACAAGCTTCTTCCAAAGCATACGGCTTTCTAGATGTATATGACGATCTCTAGACAGATGGATCTTATATGAATCGTATGATGAAGTACCACAGGAGTGGATATATAGAAAAGGAATCCAAATCCGCCGAATCGCTCATGTTATGATCTTCTACATCCTAGGTCTCCGCGTTCCGTCATCTGGCTTATGTTCTTCATGTAGCATTCAGATCGAATGACTCTATGAAATTACGTCGATACTTCCACATATTATTGGTAACGTAGGAGACATCCCTATTTTCACCCGGGGGTCTTAATTACCACTGCTTAGCTTTCAATTCGCCTCTGACCATCAAATTAAATGTGAATAACCCGTCCTCCTCTCTTTGAAACAAGGGGCGCTTCCGGTTCTGTGCGTGCTTCAAACAATTTTGTCTTCTCCATATTACCATATCTCTAGAGTCAATAATTTTCTATGAGGAACTACTGAACTCAATCACTTGCTGCCGTTACTCAACAGTTTTCTGTTGAGGTCTATCCCGTAGAGGTAGTCAAATTGGATCAGTGATCGATTTCTAGGTTTCGTCGTAAACCTAATTGGTTACTTCCAATTACGTAAATCAATAGTTCAAACCGCACTCAAAGGTAGGGCATTTCCCATTGATATAGGAACTTTTGTACCAGAAACAATAGTATCTCCAATTATAGCCCCTCTGGGATGTAAAATATATCTCTTCTCACCATCCCCATAGTGTATGAGACAAATGTATGCATTTCGATTAGGGTCGTATTCTATGGTTACGATTCTACCAGATATGTCTTTTTGATTCCGTCGAAAATCGATTTTACGGTATAGGCGCTTATGACCTCCCCCTCTATGCCTTGCGGTAATTATTCCTCTGGCATTACGACCTTTACTACAACGGTGCCGTCCATGGATCAATTTATTTCGTGGATTGGATTTCACTTGCCTGTCTACGGTTCCCTTGCGTGTGCTCGGGATAGGTGTTTTGTATAAATGTTTCGCCGTATTATTAAGTATTCTCCTTTAGTTCTTTTCTCTATCTAGAAGTGGAATAGAATAACCCGGTTGAAGGGTAATGATCATACGTCTGTAATGCATTGTATGTCCCAGAATAGGTCCCCTTCTTTTACCCTTTCCGGGTAGTCGATGGCTATTCACAGCTACTACCTTAACACCAAAGAAGAGCTCGACCCAATGCTTTATTTCTGTCTTAGTGAATCCCGATTCGACATTAAAAGTATATTGATTCTTTCCCAATAAACGAAGACTTTTTTCTGTAAATACTGCGTATTTGATTCCATCCATAAATCGACTTTCCCTCCTATGCTCTGAGTTCCAGTATCGATAAGAATTCGAGTTCTTATTGTTCTTATGTTATGGTATGAATATACCATACCAATTCGTTATGTATGGATGATGGATGAGATTCCATGGATAGAGAGCCGGTTCCAATAGACTTATGGAACGTTCCCGTTCGCGTGCATCCAGCAGGAATTGAACCCGCAAATTTACCAATTATGAGTTGGGCGCTTTAACCATTCAGCCATGGATGCTTAACAGGGATCATCGTACATCGTAAATAACCAATTTTCATATAGAAAGACATATCATAGAAAAATGAAATCAAAATATTCGGAGATGGCAAATATTCGGAGATGACTATGAAAACACCTCTCTGGATCCTCGAATTGAAAGAGAGATTGAGAGGGATCAAGAATCCTAATTCTCGCTATTTGGAATGGATCCAATTCTATTGAGTCTGACTCATAGTGATCATTTCTCTTTAGCAAAGAAGGACCTTGGTTATCAAAGGATTGAACAACCGGGATCCATTTACTTATGATACCTACTTGACATTGCTAACAAGGATCTAATGAATTATGAGTTTAATAGATCCTCTTTAGCAGAAAGACGTATATTCCTTGCTCATTATCAGACAATCACTTATTCCCAAACCCCGTGTGGGGCTAATCGTTTTCATTTACCATCTCATGGAAAACCCTTTTCGTTCCGCTTAGCCCTATCGGGTATTTTAGTGATAGGTTCTATAGGAACTGGACGATCCTATTTGGTCAAATACCTAACGAAAAATTCCTATTTTCCTTTCATTAAGGTACGAGGGCTTCTTATTCCACAAGAACGAAAGCACCTTTTCATTCTTTCATATACTAAGGGTTTTTACTTGGAAAAGACAATGTTCCATACTAAAGGATTCGGGTCCATAACCACGAGTTCCAGTGCATTAGATCTTGTAGCACTTAGCAACGGGGCCCTATCCATTAGTATTCCACATAAGAAATCCATTATAGAAACTAATACAATTAGATTAGCTCTTCATAGACAAACTTGGGGTTTGCGAGCCAAGATAAGACCGGCTCGGGATCATGGGACCCTTTTCTCTCAGATAGGAGGGGATCTTGTACAAAATAGACTTCTAAGTAATAACCCCATAGATCCTATATCTATCTATATAAAGAGGCAATCGTGTCAGGAAGCGGGTTTTTCTTTGGCCAAACGGTACTTCGAACTTGGAACGAGCATGAGGAGATTAACGAGACTTCTTTCTCTTTTGAGTTTTTCTGGCGGACCGGTCGCGCAAGATCTTTGGTCTTCCCCCGGAACCGATGAAAAAGTGGGTCGCTTCTTATGGACTCGCTCAGAATGATTCTTCTCTATCCATAGTTCATGGCCTATTAGAAGTAGAAGGTACTCTGGTGCAATCCTTACCGACAGAAAAAGATTGCAGTCGGGTTGATAATAATCGAGTTCCATTACTTCGTCGGTCCGAACCAAGGAATCCGTTAGAAATGTTTTGAAATGGATATTGTTCTCTCTTTGATCAGGGATTGCTATATGAAATGGGTAAGTCCCCAATCCCTTTGACAAATCGGGTGTCATATTAAATATCATATTCTATATATAGAAATATCATAGAATAGACATATAGAATTTTTGGTTGGGAAATTCGAATGAATCATTGAGTGAAAAAGGAGCAAAGAATGACAAAAGACGAGACTCTACTAGTCTTCACTCTTGCGGTTTCCTCGGTTTCTGTTTTCTTATTCGGGATC